TCATGGATCAAATTCGATTCAGTGGGATCTTTCACTCACATTTTTTTCCACCAAGAACGTTTTATGAAACTCTTTGACCCCCGAATTTGGAGTATCCTACTTTCACGTGATTCACAGGGTGCAACAAGCAATCGATATTTCACGATCAAAGGTGTAGTACTGCTTGTAGTAGTGGTCCTTATATCTCGTATTAACAATCGAAAGATGGTTGAAAGAAAAAATCTCTATTTGATGGGGCTTCTTCCTATACCTATGAATTCCATTGGACCCAGAAAGGAGACATTGGAAGAATCTTTTTGGTCTTCCAATAGAAATAGGTTGATTGTTTCGCTCCTGTATCTTCCAAAAAGGAAAAAGATTTCTGAGAGTTGTTTCATGGATCCGCAAGAGAGTACTTGGGTTCTCCCAAGAAAGAAAAAGCGTATCATGCCTGAATCTAACCGGGGTTCGCGGTGGTGGAGGAACCGGATCGGAAAAAAGAGGGATTCTAGTTGTCAGATATCTAATGAAACCGTAGCTGGAATTGAGATCTCATTCAAAGAGAAAGATAGCAAATATCTGGAGTTTCTTTTTTTATCCTATACGGATGATCCGATCCGCAAGGACCATGATTGGGAATTGTTTGATCGTCTTTCTCCGAGGAAGAAACGAAACATAATCAACTTGAATTCGGGACAGCTATTCGAAATCTTAGGGAAAGACTTGATTTGTTATCTCATGTCTGCTTTTCGTGAAAAAAGACCAATTAAGGGGGAGAGTTTCTTCAAACAACAAGGAGCTGGGGCAACTATGCAATCCAATGATATTGAGCATGTTTCCCATCTCTTCTCGAGAAACAAGTGGGGTATTTCTTTGCAAAATTGTGCTCAATTTCATATGTGGCAATTCCGCCAAGATCTCTTCGTTAGTTGGGGGAAGAATCAGCACGAATCGGATTTTTTGAGGAACGTCTCGAGAGAGAATTGGATTTGGTTAGACAATGTGTGGTTGGTAAACAAGGATCGGTTTTTTAGCAAGGTACGGAATGTATTGTCAAATATTCAATATGATTCCACAAGATCTATTTTCGTTCAAGTAACGGATTCTAGCCAATGGAAAGGATCTTCTTCTGATCAATCCAGAGATCATTTCGATTCCGTTAGAAATGAGAATTCAGAATATCACACATTGATCGATCAAACAGAGATTCAGCAACTAAAAGAGAGATCGATTCTTTGGGATCCTTCCTTTCTTCAAACGGAACGAACAGAGATAGAATCAGATCGATTCCCGAAATGCCTTTTTGGATCTTCCTCCATGTCCTGGCTATTCACGGAACCTGAGAAGCGGATGAATAATCATCTGCTTCCGGAAGAAATCGAAGAATTTCTTGGGAATCCTACAAGATCAATTCGTTCTTTTTTCTCTGACAGATGGTCAGAACTTCATCTGGGTTCGAATCCTACTGAGAGGTCCACTAGAGATCCTAAATTGTTGAAGAAAAAACAAGATGTTTCTTTTGTCCCTTCCAGGCGAGCGGAAAAGAAAGAAATTGTTGATATATTCAAGATAATTACGTATTTACAAGATACCGTCTCAATTCATCCTTCGGAACCAGATCCGGGATGTGATATGGTTCCGAAGGATGAACCGGATATGGACAGTTCCAATAAGATTTCATTCTTGAACAAAAATCCATTTTTTGATTTCTTTCATCTATTCCATGACCGGAACAAAGGGGGATACGCGTTACGCCACGATTTTTTTGAATCAGAAGAGAGATTCCCAGAAATGGCGGATCTATTCACTCTATCAATAACCGAGCCAGATCTGGTGTATCATAGGGGATTTGCCTTTTCTATTGATTCCTACGGGTTGGATCAAAAAAGATTCTTGAATGAGGTATTCAACTCCAGAGATGAATCGAAAAAGAAATCTTTATTGGTTCTACCTCCTCTTTTTTATGAGGAGAATGAATCTTTTTCTCGAAGGATCAGAAAAAAATCGGTCCGGATCTACTGCGGGAATGAGTTGGAAGATCCCAAACTAAAAACAGCGGTATTTGCTAGCAACAACATAATGGAGGCAGTCAATCAATATAGATTGATCCGAAATCTGATTCAAATCCAATATAGCACCTATGGGTACATAAGAAATGTATCGAATCGATTCTTTTTAATGAATAGATCCGATCGCAACTTCGAATATGGAATTCAAAGGGATCAAATAGGAAATGATACTCTGAATCATATAACTATAATGAAATATACGATCAACCAACATTTATCGAATTTGAAAAAGAGTCAGAAGAAATGGTTTGATCCTCTTATTTCTGGAACTGAGAGATCCATGAATCGGGATCCTGATGCATATAGATACAAATGGTCCAATGGGAGCAAGAATTTCCAGGAACATTTGGAACATTTCGTTTCTGAACAGAAGAATCCTTTTCGAGTAGTGCAAGTAGTGTTCGATCGATTACGTATTAATCAATATTCGATTGATTGGTCCGAGGCTATCG